GAGTTTGTTTGTTGTTTGTTGTTTGTTGTTTGTTGTTTGTTGTTTGTTGTTTGTTGTTTGTTGTTTGTTGTTTGTTGTTTGTTGTTTGTTGTTTGTTGTTTGTTGTTTGTTGTTTGTTGTTTGTTGTTTGTTGTTTGTTGTTTGTTGTTTGTTGTTTGTTGTTTGGGGTTGTTTAAATGGGAGTTGGTTCGGGTTTGTGTTTGGTGGTTTGGATCGTTTGCAAGGGTTGTTGTGATGAAAAGATGGTTGTGTGGGGTAGGGGGTTTTCTTTAATTGTTTGATTGAATTATATGCGAATAGTAAATTGGGTGTGTGATCGGTTAATTTTATTAATGTAACTCCAGTATTGATGACATGCAAAGATAACGAATGAATATATGATGNAAAAAAAAAATGAAAAAAAAATGAAAAAAATGTTAAGTAAATTTAGTTGAAACTTGCCTAGTGTTGTTTAGAAAACAAGAGGAAGTGTAATAATAAGAAAATATGTCCAACAAGCATTCACTAAATAGCAGCATAAATAAGAGTAAGTGGAAACACCATAACCAGATGTAAAACAAAGTGCATCAGTGTAAAGATGATTCCCCATATACTTCAACCGTCTCATCCAGGGATTCCTCGAGGGCCACGGAATAGACCGCAACGCATGTGATGCCCAGGTCTTAGATTGTATTCACCTCGGTGCACTGGAGGGGCTGCCTGAAGACGCCCCAAAAAAAAAAGGAACCAAAAGTGCCAAAACTTTTAGATGTCGCGATCACGGACGAAAATGGTGATATATAGCCAACCAGATGTATCGGTGAAGTACAAGTTGAGAGGATTAACCTAGTCATGGCCCTGAAATAGGAACCAGAGGCGCAAAAGAGCAAGATGGGCTAGGGGTGTAGGGGGAAAGAATGGTCTTGAAGCTAGGGTCGCAGGATCTTACATACAAGCGGTTGCTGATTTCACGTGAGGAGTCCGACTAATAAATAACCTGGTACCTGCTTTATGTTCCCCAGGAAACTATTGCATAGGAATATGGGCCGGAACCAAGCAGAGGGGCCGTTAAGCACTGCCGTATTGAGGACAATTACTATGTATAACCTACCATCAGAATGGTTTTAGTACGATTTAGTGGGATCATTCCTAAGTCTCATTGCTTTCATGGTCCTTGTGGGAGATATGCGTGGGGAGAGGGTTATGCCCGATTGAATAGTAATGAATTTAGTACATGGATTAATATGTATATGTGGTATATAGGTTAATGCTAAGTAATACATAGAGTGGGGGGGGTACGGGGGGGGGGGTTCCTGTAGTTGAGGCCTACAACGACAGTTTTTCAGGCTGTAGACCTTGGAGCGAAGCCAAGCGGGAACCGCTATGACTTATTTTGTGCTCTTTTTAGGGTTATGTTTTGTGTTGGGGAGTTTAGCGGTTGCATCAAATCCTTCGCCTTATTACGGGGTGGTTGGATTGGTGATGGCTTCTGTAGCGGGGTGTGGATGGTTACTGAGTTTGGGTATTTCTTTTGTGTCCCTGGTTTTGTTTATGGTGTATTTAGGGGGAATGTTGGTGGTTTTTGTTTATTCGGTGTCGTTGGCGGCGGATCCGTTTCCCGAGGCTTGAAGTGATTGGCGTGTTGTAGGGTATGGTGTGGGGTTTGTTTTAGTACTTATGATGGGTGTAGTGGTGGGAGGGTTTGTTGAGTGCTGGAAGGTTGGGGTGGTGACTGTTGATAGTGGGGGTATGTTTTCTGTACGGTTGGATTTTGGTGGGGTGGCTATATTCTATTCGTGTGGGGTGGGAATGTTTTTGGTAGCAGGGTGGGGGTTGTTGTTGACTTTGTTTGTTGTTTTGGAGTTGGTACGAGGGTTGTCGCGGGGTGCTATTCGAGCAGTGTAGGTTGGGGGTCAGAGAATAGTTTAGTGAAAAATACCAGCTTTGGGAGTTGGAGATATAGGTTTAAGTCCTTTTTCTCTGAGGGAGTGTTTGAGAACTCTAAGAAGGGGTGTGATCTTCAATCTTTGGTTTACAAGACCAATGTTTTTTATAAACTATTAGAGTGGTTTTAGAAATTGAGTATTTTGTTTTCTAGGGCTCCAGTGATGGGGAAGAGGAGTAGAAGAATGGTGAAGTAGGTTAGGGAGGCTAGTTGGCCAATGATAATGAATGGATGCTCTACTGGTTGGCTGCCTACTCATGTTAGGATGAGGAGGTTGGCGGTTAGGGCTCAAAATAGTGCTTGGGACAGGGGCCGGAAGGCTATTGTACGTTGCTTTGATTTGTGTAGGAAGGGGACTAAAAATAGGATTAATACGGATGCAGCTAGGGCTAGGACGCCTCCTAGTTTATTTGGGATTGATCGTAGGATGGCATACGCAAATAAGAAGTATCATTCTGGCTTGATATGGGGTGGTGTGACTAGGGGGTTTGCTGGTGTGAAGTTTTCTGGGTCTCCTAGCAGGTTGGGCGAGAATAGGGCTAGGGTTAGGAGTGGGAGGAATATGAGTGTAAATCCTAGGGTGTCTTTTAGCGAGAAGTATGGGTGGAATGGAATTTTGTCAGAGTTGGATACGATTCCTAGGGGGTTATTTGAGCCGGTTTCATGGAGGAAAGTAAGGTGGATGAGGGTGAGGCCTGCGATTAGGAAGGGGAGGAGGAAGTGTAGAGCGAAGAATCGGGTAAGTGTGGGGTTGTCTACTGAAAATCCCCCTCAGGCTCATTCTACCAGGGTTTGTCCGATGTAGGGGATTGCTGAGAATAAGTTGGTGATGACTGTGGCACCTCAAAAGGATATTTGTCCTCATGGAAGGACATACCCGACGAAGGCGGTGGCTATTAGGGTCAGTAGAAGAATGACACCTGTGTTTCAGGTTTCTTTGTAAAGGTAGGAGCCGTAGTAGAATCCTCGTCCAATGTGGAGGTAAATGCAGATGAAGAAGAATGAGGCTCCGTTTGCATGTAAGTTGCGGATTAGTCAGCCGTATTGGACGTTTCGACATGTGTTGGCGACGGACGAGAAGGCTAGGGAGGTGTCTGCAGCGTAGTGTATGGCTAGTAGTAGTCCGGTTAGGATTTGTGTGATTAGGCAGATGCCTAAGAGGGACCCGAAGTTTCATCAAGCAGAGATGTTTGAGGGGGTTGGTAGGTCAATTAGGGAGTTGTTGATTATTTTGAGTAGGGGGTGAGTCTTTCGGATGTTTGGGGCCATTGGTTTTACGGGTCTATGTTAGTAGGATGGCAATCAGGATGGAGAGAGCGAATGATCCTAGGTAGGTTTTGATTAGTCCGGTGTGGAGGGTAGTTGAGGTTTTTGATATTATGAGTTGGAGGTCAGCGAGTCCTTCGGGTCCTATTTTCTTGTATCATGAGAGGTCGATTAAGTGAGTGGCGATTTTTTGTCCACTGTTGAGTAGATTTATGGAGCTGAGTCGGTGTAGTAGGGGGTTGAAGTATCCTAGTGAGATTGAGAAGTTTGTGGGTGTATTCTGTTTTGGTTGGGTTAGGGTGTGTGTTATGCTTGAAAGTTCTAGGGCTAGAATGATGCCTAGGGTTGTTACGATGAGGGCTGCAGTTTTTGTGAGGGTTGGCATGGTTATGGGGGGTGTTTTTGTGGGGAGTGTGTAAGATGTAATGAGTAGGCCAGCTGTGATGCTACCCAGGGCGAGGCGGATGATTGGGTTAGTGATTGTTTTGTTATTTTCGTTTATTGGAGTAATTGTGTTTATGCGAGTGAACCCAGTTTGGACTATTAGGGTCATGCGTAGGGTGTAAGTTGCAGTGAATGATGTGGCTAGGAGGGTTAGGAGGAGTGCTCATGTGTTGAGGTAGGAGGTGTTTAGGTTTTCGATGATAGAGTCTTTTGAGTAGAAGCCTGCTAGGAATGGGGTTCCTATTAAGGCTAGGTTACCAATAGTTAGGCAGGAGGTGGTTGTTGGGAGTATTTTTTGTAGACCTCCTATTTTTCGGATGTCTTGTTCTCCATTAAGGCTGTGGATGATGGACCCAGAACACAAGAATAGTATGGCTTTGAAGAAGGCGTGTGTTGAGATGTGTAAAAAGGCTAGTTGTGGAAGGTTTAGTCCGATGGTGACTATTATGAGCCCTAGTTGGCTTGATGTGGAGAAGGCAATGATTTTTTTGATGTCGTTTTGTGTAAGTGCGCACGTGGCAGCGAATAGTGTGGATAGGGCCCCTAGGCATAGGCATGTGGTGAGGGCAGTTTGGTTGTTGGTGAGTATTGGGTGGGTGCGGATGAGTAGGAAAATTCCGGCTACTACTATAGTGCTGGAGTGGAGTAGAGCGGAGACTGGGGTTGGGCCTTCTATGGCAGCTGGTAGTCATGGGTGTAGGCCGAATTGAGCTGATTTTCCTGTGGCAGCGAGAATGAGGCCTAGTAATGGGAGTGTTGGAAGTTTGGTTGTGGAGATGGCTTGTTGTATCTCCCAGGAGTTTATGGTAGAGGCGAGTCAGGCTATGCTTAGGATAAGGCCGATGTCCCCGATTCGGTTGTAGAGTATGGCTTGGAGGGCAGCTGTGTTAGCTTCTGCTCGTCCTTGTCATCATCCAATTAGTAGGAATGATATGATCCCAACTCCTTCTCAGCCGATGAATAGAAGGAATATGTTATTGGCGATAGTTAGTGTTAGTATAGCGATTAGGAATATTAGGAGGTAGTAGAAGAATTTTGTGATGTATGGTTCTGAAGCTATGTATCATGTAGCGAATTGAAGAATAGATCATGTTACGAATAGTGCAATGGGGAAGAATATTATGGAGTACTGGTCGATTTTGAAGCTAATTGGGATTTTGAAGTTTATAATGAATTTTCATTCTCAGTACGAGATGATGCTTTCTGTGTTTGAGTATATGAAGAGTGTCATTGGGATTAGGCTGATTAGGAAGGCGGTTTTGATGGTGCGGGTGATGGTGATTGGGGAGCTTAGGAAGTTTTTTGAGAGGAAAGAGAGGATAATTGGTGAGAGAATGGTTGTGAGGGTGAGGAGTATGGAGGTGTTGAGTAGTAGTGCGATTTCCATTACTTTTACTTGGATTTGCACCAAGATGAGTGGTTCCTAAGACCAATGGATTGCTGTTATCCTTTAAAAGTAAGGGGGCTGAGGTTTTAGACTCAGATGCAAGAATTAGCAGTTCTTGTTGGTTGAACCGCCCCTCGGCAGGTAAGAAGGGTCTAACTTCTATTTTTAGAATCACAGTCTAATGTTTGGGTTAAACTATACTTGCATGAGAGGACGCCAGAAATTAGTTCTGGTTTTAGAATTAATAGAAGGAGGGGCGCGATGTGGAGGGTTATTAGGAGATGTTCTCGTGTGTTGGAGTTTTGGATAGATGTGATGTGGGTTGGTAGGGATCCTCGTTGGGTTGTGAGTAGTATGGATAGGGTGTAGGCGGCAGTTAGTAGGGTGGCAGTTCCAGTTAGGATAATGGTGGGGATGGATCAGTTGAATAGTGCGATTAGGATGGTTAATTCTGCTATTAAGTTTGTTGTTGGGGGTAGTGCTATGTTTGTTAGGTTGGCTAATAGTCATCAAGTAGATATCAGTGGTAAGAGGGGTTGTAGGCCTCGTGTGAGTAGGAGGATTCGGCTGTGTGTGCGCTCATAGTTGGTGTTAGCTAGACAGAATAGTATTGAGGAGGTGAGTCCGTGGGAGATTATGAGGATTATTGCTCCTGAGAATGCTCAGTGGGTTTGGATTATGCTGGCGGCGATGACTAGGCCTATGTGGCTTACGGAGGAGTAGGCGATGAGTGATTTTAGGTCAGTTTGGCGTAGGCAGATGGAGCTGGTTATTAGTGCCCCTCATAAGGCTAGGGTGAGGAAGGGGTAGTGTAAGTTGTTTGAGAGAGGGCCTATTAATGCAGTGAATCGTATAATACCATAGCCACCTAGCTTGAGGAGTAGTGCAGCTAGTAACATGGATCCGGCGATTGGGGCTTCGACATGGGCTTTGGGTAGTCATAGGTGTAGGCCGTATAGGGGGGCTTTAACTATGAATGCTATTAGTAGGGCTAGGCTTGACAGGAGGCCGGTTCAGGAGTTGGTAAGGGTGGGGAGGGTAAGTTCTAGTATTGTGAGGTGGAGGGTGCCAATTTGGGCGTGTAGGTGTAGGATGGTGATTAGTAGGGGTAGGGAGCTGATTAGGGTGTAGAATAGGAGGTAGATGCCAGCACTTAGGCGTTCTGGTTGGTTGCCTCATCGTGTGATTAGGATTAAGGTTGGGATTAGGGTTGCTTCAAATGAGATATAGAATAGTATGAGTTCTGTAGTTGAGAAGGCTAGGATGATGAACGGTTGGATTGTGATGAGGGATAAAATGAAGGTTCGTTTTCGTGTTGTAGGTTCGTGGTGTAGATGGTTTTGGCTTGCTAGAATTATGAGGGGTAGGAGTCAGCAGGATAGTACTAGTAGGGGCGCTGAGGTTTGGTCGATGCCGGTTCATTGGGTCAGGTTTTTGTGAGGGTAGTATGATGGGAGAAGTCATTGTAGGCTAAGGAAGGCAATTAGAAGGCTGTGCATAGTGGTGTTTGTTCATAGGAATTTTGGGGAGGATAGTAGGGCTGTTGGGAGGAGTATGATTGTTGGGAGGATGATTTTTAGCATTGTAGGAGGCTTAGGTTGTGTAGGTGGTCGGAACCGTGGGTTCGTGTGGAGGCGACTAGTATGGCTAGGCCTGTGCCCGCTTCGCAGGCTGAGAATGTTAGTATAAGTACTGGTATGAGAGTGAAGGATGATGCTTGGTTTTCAACTGGTCAGGCTGATAGGGCGATGTATATTGATAATATTATACTTTCTAGACATAGTAGGGCAGAAATTAAGTGGGTTCGGTGAAAGGCTAATCCTAAGCTGCTTAGGGTGAAGGCTGAGTAAAAGCCTAAGTGTAGGAGTGACATGAAGAAAGTCATAGGGCTGGGCTATGGTTTGTTGAGTCGAAATCAACTGTCTTTGTTAGACTAACTTTCTGTACTTATTCTGCCCATTCTAGGCCCCCCTGTATTCATTCATAGACGAGTCCTAGTGTAAGTAGGGCGAGGATGGTAGTGGTTCAGGCTAGGGTAGTGGTGGGGGATTGGAGTTGGATAGCTCATGGGAGTGGTAGTAGTAGGGCGATTTCTAAGTCGAATAGTAAGAATAGGATCGCTACTGAGGAAGAATCGAATTGAAAATGGCAGTCGAGCGGATCCAAGTGGGTCGAAACCGCATTCGTAGGGAGATAGTTTTTCTGAGTCTGGGTCTATTTGGGCAAGTCAGAAGTTTAGTGTAGTTAGGATGATGCTTAAGATGAGGGATATGGTGAGTATGAATGTGATTATGTTGATTGCTCTTCTCTGGGGTTATGCCAGATTCTAGAGATTGGAAGTCAATTGTAATTATTATACTAGAAGAGCAAGATCCTCATCAGTAGATGGTTATGTAGAGGAATAATCAGATGACGTCTACGAAGTGTCAGTATCAGGCTGCTGCTTCAAATCCAAAGTGGTGATTGGATGTAAAATGGAATTTGATTAGGCGTAGTAGGCAGACTGATAGGAAAGATGACCCAATGATTACATGGAGTCCATGGAACCCTGTTGCAACAAAGAATGTTGATCCGTACACACCGTCAGCGATTGAGAATGGGGCTTCATAGTATTCTATTGCTTGGAGTGCTGTGAAGTAGAATCCTAGTAGAATTGTTAGGGTTAATGCGTGGATTGCTTGTTTTCGGTTGGCTTCCGTAATGCTATGGTGAGCTCATGTTACGGTAACGCCTGAGGCTAGTAGGATTGCTGTATTTAATAGTGGCACTTCTAGGGGGTTGAGTGGTTTGATTCCTGTGGGGGGTCATTGTCCGCCTAATTCTGGGGTGGGGACTAGGCTAGAGTGGAAGAATGCCCAGAAAAATCCTAAGAAGAAGAATGCTTCGGATGTGATGAAGAGGATTATTCCGTATCGTAGGCCTTTTTGGACTGTGGGGGTGTGGTGGCCTTGGAATGTGCTTTCTCGTACAATGTCTCGTCATCATTGTAGTATTACTAGGGCTATAGAGAGTAGGCCTAGGGCTAGAAGTTGGGAGGAATTGTAGTGGAACCATATGATTAGTCCTGAGGTAGTAAGTAGGGCAGCTGTTGCCCCGAAGATAGGTCATGGGCTTGGGTCTACTATGTGGTAGGAATGTGCTTGGTGGGCCATTAGATGTTTTCTTGTAAGTACAGGCTTAGTAGAAGGACGAAGACGTAGGCTTGGATTATGGCTACGGCTACTTCGAGGATGGTTAGTAGGAGTAGGATGAGGGCGGTTAGGAGGGATACGCTGGGGATGATAGGGAGGAGGGTTGTGGTGGCTGTTGAGATAAGTTGGATTAGTAAGTGGCCGGCAGTGAGGTTTGCTGTGAGGCGGACTCCTAGGGCTAGTGGGCGGATAAGTAGGCTGGTAGTTTCGATTAAGATTAGAGCTGGGATTAATGGGGTGGGAGTGCCTTCGGGTAGTAGGTGACCTAGGGAAATTGAGGGTTGGTTTCGTAGGCCCATGAGGAGAGTGGCTAGTCAGAGGGGGAAAGCTAGTGCTATATTTATTGATAGTTGAGTGGTTGGGGTGAATGTATAGGGTAATAGACCTAATAGGTTGATTATAAGTAAGAATGCTATTAGGGATGTTAGGATTAAGGCTCATTTATGGCCGTTTTTGTTTAGTGGTATTATGAGTTGTTTTGTGATTAGGTGGAAGAATCATGACTGAAGTGTAGAGAATCGATTGGTGATCCATCGGTTGTCTGGTATGGGAATTAGTAGAGCGGGGAATAGTATTGCGAGCAAGATTAGGGGAATTCCTAGGAGAGATGGGCTTGTGAATTGGTCGAAGAAGCTTAGGTTCATGGTCAGGTTCATGGAGTAGGTTTGCTAGTTATATAAGGCTTATTTAGGGGGTGGTTGATGTGAGTTAATGATAGGAGTTTAGGTTGGATGATTAGTGAGTAGATTGACCATGAAGTTAGTATGATGAGGAATCATGGGTTTGGGTTGAGTTGTGGCATGGTCATTAAGGAGGGGTGGTTGGTCCTCTTTCTCTAGCTTAAAAGGCTAGTGCTGATGCATAGCTTCTTAATGATTAGGAAGATAGAAGTGAGGATCAGTTCTCGAAATGGGTGAGGGGGGTAGATTCTACTACAATTGGCATGTAGCTGTGGTTGGCTCCGCAGATCTCTGAGCATTGACCGTAAAAGATACCTGGTCGGGTGGTGATGAATGATGTTTGGTTTAGTCGTCCGGGGATAGCGTCAGTTTTTACGCCTAGTGATGGGACTGCTCAGGAGTGCAGTACGTCGTCAGCAGTGATGATAATACGGATGGGGGATTCTATGGGGATGACGACGCGATGGTCTACTTCTAGGAGTCGGAAATGTCCTAGTGGGAGGTCTATTGTAGGAATCATGTATGAGTCAAATGATAGGTCTTTGAAGTCAGTGTACTCATAGGATCAGTATCATTGATGTCCGATAGCTTTTAGGGTTAGGTCAGGTTCGTCGATTTCGTCTATTATGTATAGGATTTGTAGGGATGGGAGGGCGAGTAGTACGAGGACAATTGCTGGTAGGATTGTTCAGATGAGTTCGACTTCTTGTGCGTCGACGGTGTTTGAGGATAGCTTTTCTATTAGTATGAGTGCCAGTAGATAGAGGACTAGACTACAGATTGCTAGTGCAACCATTAGGGCATGGTCGTGGAATTCTACGAGTTCTTCTATGACTGGGGATGAGGCGTCTTGGAAGCCGAATTGTGAGTGGTTGGCCATGAGAGAAGTACAGGGTTTTCACCTGTGATTTAGGCTTGACAAGGCTATGTAATTGGTTTACTAACGTCTCATAAGAAAGAAGCATAAGTGGTTTAATGCGGTTGGCTTGAAACCAGCGTATGAGGGTTCGATTCCTTCCTTTCTTGTACTTGGACAAATGCTGGTTCTTCGAAGGTGTGGTATGGGGGTGGGCAGCCGTGGATTCATTCAATGTTGGTGGAAGTTAATTCTGGTTGGAGGACTTTTCGTTTTGATGCGAAAGCTTCTCAGATTAGGAACATGAGTATGATTACGGCTGTTATTGAAATTAGGGATCCGATGGATGATATGGTATTTCATAGGGTATAAGCATCTGGGTAGTCTGAGTATCGTCGTGGTATGCCGGCTAGGCCCAGGAAGTGTTGTGGGAAGAAGGTTAGGTTAACACCTGTGAATATGACCCCGAAGTGGGCTTTGGCTCATGTACGGTGGAGGGTGTAGCCTGTGAATAGGGGGAATCAGTGGGTAAATCCTGCTAGGATAGCAAAGACGGCGCCTATTGATAGGACGTAGTGGAAGTGGGCGACTACGTAGTATGTGTCGTGTAGGGCAATGTCTAGCGAGGAGTTTGCTAGGACGATGCCTGTGAGGCCTCCGATAGTAAATAGGAAAATAAAGCCTAGGGCTCATAGTATTGGGGGGTCTCATTTGATAGTTCCCCCGTGTAATGTGGCTAGTCAGCTAAATACTTTAATACCAGTTGGAATGGCAATGATTATGGTTGCGGAGGTGAAGTATGCTCGGGTGTCCACGTCTATTCCTACTGTGAATATGTGGTGAGCTCAGACGATGAAGCCTAGGAATCCAATGGACAGTATGGCCCATACTATTCCTATGTAGCCGAATGGTTCTTTTTTGCCTGCGTAGTATGTTACTACGTGGGAGATAATTCCGAAACCTGGTAGGATTAAGATGTAGACTTCTGGGTGTCCGAAGAATCAGAAGAGGTGTTGGTATAGTACTGGATCGCCTCCACCGGCAGGGTCGAAGAATGTGGTGTTTAGGTTGCGGTCTGTAAGGAGTATAGTAATGCCAGCGGCTAAGACTGGAAGTGAGAGAAGTAGTAGGACAGCAGTGATGAGAACGGATCATACGAAGAGTGGGGTTTGGTATTGTGAGAGGGCTGGGGGTTTTATGTTGATGGCGGTGGTGATAAAGTTGATCGCGCCCAGGATGGATGATACACCTGCGAGGTGTAGGGAGAAGATGGCTAGGTCTACTGAAGCTCCGGCGTGGGCGAGGTTGCCGGCTAGGGGTGGGTACACAGTTCATCCAGTCCCCGCTCCGGCCTCTACTGTGGAGGAGGCTAGGAGGAGTAGGAATGATGGGGGTAATAGTCAGAAGCTTATGTTATTTATGCGAGGGAATGCTATGTCGGGGGCGCCGATTATGAGAGGAACTAGTCAGTTTCCGAAGCCTCCGATCATAACTGGTATTACTATGAAGAAGATTATTACGAAGGCATGGGCGGTGACAACTACGTTGTAGATTTGGTCATCCCCCAGCAGGGTCCCTGGTTGTCCCAGTTCTGCACGGATGAGTAGACTAAGGGCAGTGCCAACTATGCCAGCTCATGCGCCAAAGACTAGGTATAGAGTACCGATATCTTTGTGGTTGGTTGAGAATAGTCAACGGTTAATGAAGGTCACAGGTAAGATGGCTGAGTGTTTAAGCGTTAGGCTGTAGTCCTTTTTACAGAGGTTTGATTCCTCTTCTTATCGACTCTGTAGTGAAATTCATGTTGAGTTGCAAGCTCATTGATGTGCGTTAGAGGCGTACCAGGGTCTGATAGACAGAAGCCTGTTGGTTTGGGCATCTAGCTGTTAACTAGAATTTTATGGGATCGAGGCCCATCTGTTTAGGAAGGTCCTAGCTTAATTAAAGCGTCTGGGTTGCATTCAGGAGATGCAGGTTAGTTCCCTGCGGGTCTTAGCAGAAACTAAGAGGGTTTAACTCTTGTTTAAGGCTTTGAAGGCCTTCGGTTTGGAATGGTCTATCCTAAGTTTCTAGATTGTAGCTAAGATTATGGGAGAGAGGGGGAGTAGTATGGTCGATAGGGCAGTGAGTATGGCAATTGGAGGGGTGGTTTGGGTATCAATGTGCCATCGTTTTATGTGGTTTGTGGAGTTTGGTGGGAGTGTGATTGTAGCGTAGTATGCGAGGCGAAGGTAGAAGAATAATCCGAGTAGCGAGAGTATGGTGATGATTGTGGCTGCTGCGGTTATTTCTTGCTTTGTGAGTTCTTGAATGATAAGTCATTTTGGTAGGAAGCCTGTGAGAGGGGGGAGTCCTGCTAGTGAGAGGAGAGTTAATATGAGGGTGGTGTTTAGTATTGGGGCTTTTGTCCATGAGATTATTATTGTCGATATTTTTGTAGCTTTGGTTGTGTTGAGGGTGAGGAATACGGTAGTGGTTATCAAGGTGTAGAGGTAGAAGGTTATTAAGGTGAGTTTGGGGTTGTAGATGATGATGATGGTTATTCAACCGAGGTGGGCGATGGATGAAAAGGCTAGGATTTTTCGGATTTGTGTTTGGTTTAGTCCCATTCAACCTCCTAGAGCTCCTGAGGCGATGGCTATGCTGGTTAGTAGGGTTGGGTTGAGGGAGTGGGATGTTAGGAAGAGGATTGTAATGGGGGGAAACTTCATTAGTGTTGATAGTAGCAAGGCAGTAGTCAGGGATGAGCCTTGAAGGACTTCTGGGAATCAAAAGTGAAACGGCACTAGTCCTAGTTTTATTGCAATTGCCACTGTTAGTAGGAGGGATGATGTTGGGTGAGTTAGTTGGGTAATATCTCATTGGCCTGTAGATCACGCGTTGGTTATGCTTGAGAAGAGGACTAAGGCTGAGGCAGTTGCTTGGACTAGGAAGTACTTGATTGATGCTTCAATGGCTCGTGGGTGGTGGGATTTTGAGATGAGGGGGATGATGGCTAGGGTATTGATTTCTAGTCCTGTCCAGGCTATTATTCAGTGGTTACTTGAGATTGTAATGGTTGTCCCTATGAGTAGACTTAAGCAGGAGATTAGTTTTGCATGGGGGCTCATTAGTAGAGGAAGGGGTTAAACCATCATTTTCGGGGTATGGGCCCGATAGCTTTGTTAGCTGACCCTACTAGGAAATAATATAAAGGAAGTATGGGGAGTTTTGATCTCCTCTGTGTGGGTTCGATTCCTACTTTTCTAAGTCTCTCTTAGGAAATGAGAGGGCTGGTATACCTCTATGTTCACTTTATCATAGTGACCCTTTACGTTCAGGCACATTTCCTTAAGTAAGGGGGTAGGCCTGCGTAGCAGATTGGTATGCTAGTATGTCAAAGGCATAATGCTAGTGTTAGCGGTAGGAAGTTTTTTCAGAGTAGATGTATGAGTTGGTCGTAGCGGAATCGGGGGTAGGAGGCGCGAATTCATAGAAAGCCTGAAGAGAGGAGGAGTACTTTTGTAGCTAGGGCTATTGGGTATAGTTCTTGGGGTAGGTTTAGTGAGCTAGGGTTTAGGAATAGGATGGTGGTTAGCGTGTTTATCAGTATAATGTTTGCATATTCTGCCAGGAAGAATAAGGCAAATGGGCCTGCAGCATATTCTACGTTGAATCCGGAGACCAGTTCGGACTCTCCTTCTGTGAGGTCGAATGGGGCGCGGTTTGTCTCAGCAAGGGTTGAGATATATCATATTATTGCGAGGGGTCAGGAGGAAAAGATGAGGTATAGTGGTTCTTGGGTGGTGGATAAGGTGTTTAGGGTGTAGTTTCCGCTGAGAATAATTACAGATAGAAGGATAATAGCTAGTGTTACTTCGTAAGAGATGGTTTGTGCTACTGCTCGAAGAGCACCGATTAGGGCATATTTTGAGTTTGAGGCTCAGCCTGATCAGAGGATTGAGTATACTGCTAGGCTAGATATGGATAGTAGGAAGAGGACTCCTAAATTTAAGTCGGTGAGGGAGAAGGGTAGGGGGAGGGGGATTCAGATAGTGATTGCTAGGAGGAGAGCTAGTATGGGGGTTATGATGAAGAGAAATGGGGATGAGGTAGATGGGCGAATGGGTTCTTTGGTGAATAGTTTGACTCCATCTGCGATAGGTTGTAGCAGCCCGAAGGGGCCAACGATATTTGGACCTTTTCGGGCTTGTATGTAGCTTAGGATTTTTCGTTCGACTAATGTTAGGAAGGCTACGGCGACTAGGATTGGGACGGCGTAGGATAGGGATATGGTTAAGTAGATTAGGGCATGAGGTTGGGTCATGTAGGGGCTAGGGAGAGGATTTGAACCTCTGGGTAAAGGGCTTAAGCCTTTTGCATTTAACCGAGCTCTGCCACGCTAGCCGTCCTTTTCTAGGAGTGGTAATATTGGGGGTGGCCTTTTAGTAATTTAGTTGGGTTCATTACTTGGGGGAGGGCGTGCTTGTAGTATTGGCCCCACTCTCTCGGTCCTTTCGTACTGGGGGGAGTTTGGCATAGATAGAAACCGACCTGGATCGCTCCGGTCTGAACTCAGATCACGTAGGACTGTTAATCGTTGAACAAACGAACCCTTAATAGCTGCTGCACCATTAGGATGTCCTGATCCAACATCGAGGTCGTAAACCTCCCCGTCGATGGGGGCTCTTGGGGGAGATTGCGCTGTTATCCCTGGGGTAGCTTGGTCCATTGGTCAATTGTATTGGGTCTGGTTGCTATTAGTACGTCGAGGTGTTGTTCTTGGTTAGGAGGTGTGGTCCTATTTTTGGAGGGTTTGTTTTACTCCAAGGTCGCCCCAACCGAAAAATGCAGGCCAGCATTCAGGGGGGATAGGCCTAGTAGGGTTTGGCTTGTATGTAGTGGCTGCTGATTTTTAAGTTCCACAGGGTCTTCTCGTCTTATGTGTTTATTCCTGCTTTTGCACAGGAAGATCAATTTCACTGATTACCTGTAAGAGACAGTTAAGACCTCGTTTAGCCATTCATACAAGTCTCGATTTATGGGACAATTGATTGCGCTACCTTCGCACGGTTAGGATACCGCGGCCGTTAAACATAGTGTCACTGGGCAGGCATCACCTTCAATACTTGGGGGGCTGAAGGCTATGTTTTTGGTAAACAGTCGGGCCTTGGGTTTGCCTAGTTCCTTTTACAGGTTTTAATCTTTCTAGTGGGCGCTCCTGGGTTGGGGTAACGGTGGTGTGCAATATTCTGGTCTTGTGAGAGTGAGGATATTGGTTCAGTAGACCGTTGATAATGTAGGGATGTAAGCTTGCGCTTAAGAGGGGGTGGGGGTCCTTCCCTAAGTTACTCATTCTAGCATTGATTCTCCTATTCTGATAGGTTAGGCCTGTTAGTGGGGAGGGAGTCAGGTTGTCTTTAGGATTTTTGTGTGGAGAGCTTTGACGCATTCTTTGTTGGTGGCTGCTTTAGGGCCTACAGATTAAGGAGATAAGTTAGTTATCCTCTGGGGGAGATTGAGTTCTTTTTTAAAGGAGCTGTACCTCCTTTAAGTTGCTCTTGATCCGTCACATGGGGGTTAAGTTGTTGTCCGGTGGGAGAGGGTCAAGGGAGAACTTAGATTCATTTCACAGGCAACCAGCTATCACCCAGCTCGGTTGGCTTTTCACCTCTACTAGCAAGTCGTCCCACTCTTTTGCCACAGAGACGGGTTCGCTCTTAGATAGCTGCTTGCAAGTAGCTCGCTTGGGTTTCGGGGGGGCAAGCTTAAGTTCACTTTGCTTGGTTGTTCTTGCTAAGTCATGATGCAAAAGGTACAAGGGTTAATCTTTGCTGTTTATTGCTTAGTTTTTCATTGCTATTTCATCTTTCCCTTGCGGTACTAATCTCTATTGCGCCAGATGCGGGTCTTTTCTATCGCCTATACTAAGTTTATAGAATGTTTTGGTTTGTTAGTAGAGTGAGTCTTGTGGGGTGTTTGGCTATGAGGTGCGGTTGGGCTAGAGTAGGCTTCAGGGCGATCTGGTCAGTGGCAGATATCTTCCAGGTGTAAGCTGGATGCTTTGTGTTGTAGCTACGCCCTGGTATGCTAAGTACACCTTCCGGTACACTTACCTTGTTACGACTTACCTCGTCTTCAGCTATGTGGTGTATTAGTTATATAAGTTGGTAGCTTGTGAGGAGGGTGACGGGCGGTATGTACGTGCCCCAGGGCCGATTTAAAGGGGGCTTTATTGTCCCGCTTTACTGCTAAATCCGCCTTCCGGGTGTGGTTTCACACTCCCTTTCGTGGAGGTTTTCTAATCTAGAAAATGTAGCCCATTTCTTCCGCTCCATGGGCTATACCTTGACCTGTCTTATTAGCGGGTTTGGGCTATTACGCTCACTGGGGTGCTCTCAGGTGAGGTGAGCTGGCGACGGCGGTATGTAGGCTGTTCTGGCGAGGAGCGGTCGGGTGTATCGTGGGTTATCGATTATAGAACAGGCTCCTCTAGGTGGGTTTGGGGCACCGCCAAGTCCTTAGAGTTTTAAGCGTTTGTGCTCGTAGTTCTCAGGCGGATGCTTTGGTAAAGGTAAGCATCAAGATTTAGGGCTAAGCATAGTGGGGTATCTAATCCCAGTTTGGGTCTTAGCTTTCGTGGGGTATAATCGATCGCGGGTGCTAGGATCATTTTGAGTGATGGATTTAGATGCACCTTGGGCTTATGACGGCTCAGCTGCGTTTTAATCCTAGTTGCTATGATAGTGGGGTACCACTCTTTACGCCGTATAGACAGTTAATTTGGGTCTCTTGTATGACCGCGGTGGCTGGCACAAGATTGACCAACCCTGAGTATTGCCATAACTAAGTCAAGTTTGCACTTATTGCTTAATGTTAATTACTGCTGAATACCCGTGGGGGTGTGGCTAAGCAAGGCGTCTTGGGCTACGGTCGGTGGGTGAGCCTGATGCCCGCTCCTCTTGTCCTGGTAAGAAGTTGAGGGCATTTACACTGGGTCGCAGATACTTGCATGTATATGTTTGGCAAGAATTAACGGTAAGGTTAGGACTAAGTCTTTTGTCCCCGGGTGGGTAAATAGCCATCTTAGCATCTTCAGTGCTATGCTTTGTTGTTAAGCTACGGGGAC